TGCTAGGCATAATGAGGATAAGGACCTCAAAATAACCTCTTTTCGTCCTATGAACTTTAAGGTGTATGAAGTATCATATTTGACTCTTGGGGCGGATTGATAGAGACTCTATTTAACTTAGGTTGATCTAGGCCGGAGGCAGACCTACGTCAGGGTAACCCTTCTTTGAAACACTTTGGTATTGCTCCCGGATCAGAATTCAAATAATGAATCCGAGCGCATGGAGCCATCTCGTTATCTTCCTGTCAAGAAAAAATATGGTGGACTAGCCGATCTTTTTATCAGTTAATGAAAGAGCCCAATGCAAAAAAAAAACGCATGTTGGGTCTTTGAAACAGTTCGAATCATTTCGATAATAATAAGTTTGATCTGTTTTACCGAGAAGGTCTACGGTTCGAGTCCGTATAGCCCTATACATTTTTGTATTCATTTCCTAATTAGTGCGTGTGATCGGCCGGTTGATTGTTCCATAGAAATGGAATCATTCCCACAGGATCACGGAGATCCCTCGGGGCTTGAAAACAATAATTTATTCCAATGGATCCAATCGGATCGGTATTTTCAAATCTCGGATAAACAAACCCATTCTTCTTCATTAATCTTCGTCTGTGAATGACATACGGCCTTTTTCCTCTTTTATTTGTCCATGATCCAAGATTTAGTGATACACCTTTGCTTTGGTATACCCAAGTCAATTTATGAAGTCAAAATCATAACATGAGCCTGGCTCAAGAAAAACTCCAACCTGACCCAACCAAATCAAATCCAAATTCAATCTAATAGTAAGTCACATTATCTAGAACCTATTCTTGTTCTTGTATTTGTAGAAAAGCCAGAGTTTCAAAAACGAAGCTCTTTGGTAAGTTTCATTGTACAATAGGCTTTTCTTCGTATAACCGGCTTAGCAAAGCAAGTAGTCATTTTTCTGTACAATACTTAAACTTACTAACTTATTTTTTTTTATTCCAATCTACCCAATCCAAATTGTTCATCATTCCAATTCTACCAATGCAGACTTTATCTAAAAAGATTAGGGCCCATTTGAACTTGGATGAGTTAGGAATCCCCCGACGTATCGCCTTTTGGCAGAACAACAATCCCAATTCATTGTTTTAGAGACAATGAATTGGTCCTAAATGTATCAACGCACCCTCTTCTATTTCTATGTTCTATGAGTTGGTTTTGGGATGGGGAGATTTTGTCTATCGAATCGTTCGACAACGCATGATTCCATTCGAAGTATCTTCTGTAAATCATTTACGATTCAGCCGACTCTACCATTAAACTATGCCCCATTTTTTAGGTTTGCTTCAAAAGAAACGTTTTTTGTTGTCACGAAACCTAACTCGTTGGTTGGTCCTGCTAGGTGTTATTATTACATTAAATAAATAAGTATTTCGAGTCATTCCAAATCACGATCTTTAGTCCTAGAAATGGGTCTGAAATGATTCTTTCAAGACTTCTAACTCGGGGGTAAAGCCGGGGCCGGGGTAGTACAGGTCCAAAGTTTCCTAATTTGGGTATAGGAACCCATGAGTTTTTATATGTAAGGGTTCCTCACAATTCAATGGATTGAATCAAATCAATTAAGTATAAATCTGGGACAGGGAGAGAGAATCGAATTGGTCGATGCATTCTGTTTTCGTATCCGTATCAAATCAATAGAAACAATAATCCTCTATCCGGATCTTAATGAAAAGAATACACCAACACAGCCACGTAGAATATACCATAAATCCCGAGATGGAAATTTCTAGAAATTCTATTACATCTGACTACTGACTATATTCTAAATCACTAAGAAAAAAAAAAAAAAAGAGAGAGAGAGAAAAAATGGGCCAGACCTCCTCTTTGGCTCTATTATATTAATAGAATATTGAAATTATTTATGTTTAATATTTCATTTAATCTTATTTGAATAATATTGTTTGAATATTATTTCAATTTCAATTCATATTATTTAAAATAGTCTTTAAAAAAAATTCCTTAATTCCCTTTTTTGTTTGATAGAAAACCCGAGGCAAGGTAGGAGAGAGTTTGATTTGTATAATAGCATTATATGTCTACACCATATCTAAATAGAATCGAAGTAAGTGTAAGTGGGATTCCGTTGGATGAATCTTGAGACGATACATGACCCACAACAAGTAAACAAACGAAACTATGTGGTTTGATCAAAATTGTTGTTTCGACTAATGCAGTTATGGATGAATTGAGAATTCCAATTTGAATCAACTAATTCGGTATATTCCACATTAATAGGAGTGCTTCTATGTTTCTGCTTTACGAATATGATATTTTCTGGGCATTTCTAATAATATCAAGTGTTATTCCTATTTTGGCATTTCTAATTTCCGGAGTTTTGGCCCCGATTAGTGAAGGACCAGAGAAGCTCTCTAGTTATGAATCGGGCATAGAACCGAGGGGGGATGCTTGGTTACAATTCCGAATCCGCTATTACATGTTTGCTCTAGTTTTTGTTGTTTTTGATGTTGAAACA